TCATAGTCAAGATAAGTTGATTTTGCTAAGGGAATTGGAGACTTTTTGAGACTAAAAAGGTACTGATTGTATAAGGGAAGTCATACTTTTTCGTGTCAGTAGCTGAAGACACCACTTGGATTAGACATGGACGTCCCAACAGGAGGTTGTTATAGCTCGGTGGAGCATCGACTGCATGAAGAATAGTGGGTCTGATAGCACGACCGACTTGCAGGGGCGACTGACTTGATCCTAGAGACTTGTGTTCCTCTTCACCATAGGCTTCAATGATAAGACCATTCGGTTGCAACTGATTAATGGGAACACGTAGGAAGTCAAAGACGGCTTTAGATATTCAGTGTTGACCCGTTCGTCATCCACTAAGACCCTCTACGTTCCAGGCTCGTATAAAGCATGGATGGTTATGAGGAAAGGCAATGTCGGGCAAGTCGTTTCCAGAAAAGGTCATTGTTTCAGGCACAATTCACTGGCATATCAAAGCTTGTAAGTGATTCACCTAGATGTCTTCTGGAACATCTGAGGTTTGGAGATCCTGATCGGACAAAGTTCTGTGAACATGTGAGGTACGCAGTAGTTCAATGATGGCAATTTGTGTTGGGATGCGCTCAAGTCGTTACTATGGGAGGGCTTGTCAAGTAAATCCTCCGAGGTTAAGGAGTTTCCGCCCCGAATCATGATAGGATTCTCGGGTGGTGATCCGGTTGTGGCCGTTGCGAATTCTGCCTTGCTTACTTCCTTGCTTCGAACTTACTTAAGAGGGGCTTAAAAAGAACGACTACGACGGAGAACATGGACTAAGGAGAACACCTTGCTATTGCTCGCCTTCGGAATAGACTAATTGCTAGCCTTCGGACTAAAAGCTAGGAAGAACTACCTTTCGAAAAGATACGACTACTGACACCTTAGTCACTCCTGTAGGTCCGTTAGTGTAACGAAGTGACCCAGCTTCAAAACTACTGCGCGGCCGTTGCTTGCTGGCTGAAAAGCCTATTAGTAAAACGCGCGTTGGCGCTTAAGTTTTTCGGGGGGCGGAGCTCTTCATAGAGCGTTAGGAAGCGTCAGTTCTCATAGCGAGGCTTAGGCCGACGAGGCTGACGGCGCGGCCCCCCTTCCTTCTTCTTTTCCCATCAACAGAAGTAGCAATAGCCCCTCTCCGTCAATCTCTCCTTCCTTCAGCTCCTAAACCCTTCTCCTTTTGGTTTTTGCGATCGGCTGTTCGCCAAGTAGGTTGAACGTCATACCTAACTGACGTCCCCCGTATGAGAACCTGCTTCCGGATGAAAGACACTCACTTCAGGCCCCCCTTTTTTTAGAATTGGAAAAAAAAAAGAGATGGCCACTTCACTCTAATGGCGGAAACGTAAGAGCGCATGAGAGACGGAAGAGATGAAGGCGATTAGACCCCACCCAGTTGACCCCGTCCTATTGACTCCTTCGTGCTTTTAGTCGGCCACTCATTCTCATGCCGTACCATACATTAGACGTCGGTTTCCCCCGGTTCATAGGTTATTGGCCCAGTTTGGCACGCTGTTGTTCCCCTCCCAGGACCAAGACAACCACCCACTGGAGAGCCCGGCCCCTCAATGAAAGTAGCAAAGGAAAGCCCTCCAACGACAGCCCAGCCCCTATGGACACAGTTCATTGCGCACCAGAGACGAGGATGTAGTTGTAGAGACGACTTCCGGAAAGAAGGCCCGGCGAACTTCTTTCATTAATGAAGCGAAGCTACGCGGCCGGCCCCCCAATTCTCAACCCCGACCTACACAAGTGGTTTTAGAACCCACATTTTGAAAAGTTCTGTTAGGTTCTTAGTAGCAGTCGGCGACCTTTTCTTCTTTTATTTTACTTCACATAGCTTTTCGTCTCCTTGATAGCTGGAAGTTCTCCAAAAGTATGAAAAGCTGGAGGACTTTGTACCATCCATTCCGGTGTGGTTGGATTCTGTTCAACAGCCCAAGGACTTGGAGCACATCTTTTGTTGTTTCCACTGCTTGAAGTGATTGTTACGACCACGAAGAAACGACGAATCCCAACTACGGATATATAAGGGCCAGAACTGCTAAGGGCATTCCATCCAGCGTAAGCATCTGGATAATCTGGAATGCGACGTGGCATACCCGAAAGCCCTAAGAAATGCATGGGAAAGAGGGTCGGATTAACCCCGAAAGAAGTGATCCAAAAATGGATTTGACCTAGAGTTTCAGGGTATGTCCGACCAAAGATTTTACCCACCCAATAGTGAAATCCTGCAAATAAAGCAAGAACGGCTCCCATAGAAAGTACATAATGGAAATGTGCAACCGCATAATAAGTATCATGTAGAGCAATGTCTAGCCCAGAATTTGCCGGGACTATTCCAGTGAGTCCTCCTATGGTGAACAAAAAGATGGACCCTACAGCAAATAACATGGGTGTTTTGTATTGTATCGAACCTCCCCACATGGTAGCGATCCAACTAAAGATTTTGATTCCTGTGGGGACAGCTATGATCATGGTAGCTGCGGTGAAGTAGGCACGCGTATCAACGTCTAAGCCCACAGTAAACATATGATGAGCCCGAACAAGAGATCCAGGAACACCTGTACTGATCATGGCATAAACCATGCCTAGATACCCGAAGACCGGTTTTCCCGAAAAAGTCGATACGATATGACTTATGATACCGGATCCAGGCAGAATGGGAATATACACCTCTGGATGACCGAAGAACCGAAAGAGATGCTGGTATAATATGGGGTCTCCCCCTCCAGCGGGATCAGAAAACGTTGTATTAAAGTTTCGATCGGTTAATAACATGGTAATTGCCCCTGCCAGTACCGGAAGTGATAATAAAAGTGGGAATGCTGTCACTGGAACGGACCACACAAATAGGGGTGATCTATGCATAGTCATTCCAGGTCCACGCATGTTGGAGATAGTTGTTATAAAATTGATAGAACCTAAAATGGATGAAACACCTGATAGATGAGGACTAGAAATTGCTGAATCAACTGCTCCTCCAGAATGGCTGGTAATACCACTTAAGGGCGGATAGACCGTCCACCCAGTGCCGCTACCCACTTCTACTAAGGCTGGGCTTAATAGGAGCAAGAGACTTGGTGGCAACGACCAGAATGAAATATTATTTGATCGTGGAAATGCCATGTCAGGTGCACCTATCAGAATCGGAACAGACCAATTACCAGATCCACCTATCATCGCCGGCATAACCATAAAAAAGATCATTAAAGGAGCGTGAGCCGTTATTAAAACATTATAAAGTTGATGATTCCCACCAAGAATTTGATCGCCGGGTCGTGCTAATTCCATACGAATCAGTACTGAGAAGCATGTGCCCATCACTCCAGCAATGGCACCGAAGATGAAATAGAGAGTCCCTATATCCTTGTGGTTAGTGGAGAACAGCCATCGGACCGGATTTGTCGTCAAATTGAGATTCTTTCGTTTCCTTCCTTATCAGAGAGGGGCCCCTTAGGGAGCGGGGCTTAGAAAAGGGGGAGTCAATGATGGAGACTAAACGAATTGACGGTGAGGTGTCAGAATACATAACACTATGGAATTTCAACGGTGCGTCCGCTTCCAATCCAATTTCCATTGAAAGAGCTCATTTAGGGAACCCTCATCGAATTTTTGATGAGATTCCATTTCCAAAACTCATTCTGTAATTCTGCGATCCTCTCTCTCAATTCTTTTAAAAAGTCCTCATCCTCCCCCCCAGATGAATATCGACGCTTCTTTAGCGATTCTCTCCCAGTCGGCTCGCTTCGACCGAGCTATCTTCTTTTGTGTGACCGAGCAGACCAACTCGGCCCTAGCACATATGGAACCTGAGGCTCGCGCTGACTTACCACTTGCTATATTGAGATAGGATAGACTCATTGCGCATCAGGTTCGCGGCTAGCTCTTCAGTTTCGGGAAGAAAGAAGCAAAAATCCGTTTGTTTTTTATTGGCCGACGAGGCGGCCCCACCCCTAATTAGTACAGGTTTGGGTTAGGTGATTGGATTCAAGTCCTCTCATTACCTGTACTTGAATGAAAGGCAGGATTGAGCGGGTGAATTTCACTCAATTGGTCTTTCTTTATAATAATATGACATATCATCTTTTTTCATTTTCTTTCCGAACACTAACAAAATCACGCCAAAGACAAGGTGATTCAAGGAGAGTGAGCAGCTGCTTAAAAAAAGGGCTGCCGCCCCCTGCTTCAAAACTACAGCGCCCCCCCCCTTCTTTATTAAGGGCCCGTCAGAGTCCTTAGTGGTATATAAGGCCCTTTAGAGTCCGTCAGTCTGCTTGCAGGGCTTTAAGAGATAGGGGAGGAATGGTCTTCATTAGCAGTTAGGATTGGCTTCTGGGCTGTTAGCCTTACTAGCCTTCCGACTCTGACGCGTCGGTTTAAAGACTGACCTTTTTAAAAGAGATCACTAATGGCACCTTAGCAAGTCCGGTAGGTTCTTTAAGGCGAATGGAATGAAGGGATTCTCTGGTGAGAAGCCCGAATGGAATGGCTTTAGTGTTGTTGTTGTTCGGTCTTCCCCCTTAGGGGGCTAGGGGGGTGGAAAGCTGTGATTAAATCCTTCCTTTAGTCGCTTTAGTCAGGTCAGGTCGGGTTGTCAGGTTAGGTCAGTCGGTTGGGAAGAAGAGCTGTCGTTAAATCTCTTGTCTCCATTAATGCTTCGCCATTCAGAAAGACGAATTATGACTTTTGAGAGTCACGTTAGGAGAACACCCTTGCTAACCGTCGTGTTAGATATGACTCTGTGCGCCTTTAGTCCGCCTTAGGCTTAGGTCTGTCTAAGGGCTAAGGGGAGTGGAGCGATGGGATTCTCCTTGTTAGATGAGGGGGAAGCCTTTGATTAGTAGGGGTGAAACGGTTGTCAAAGGCTGTCTGTCGTTTCGTTTGTGTTCCCCCTTGGGGGTTAGGGGGGGCAGACGCTTGCTGCTTTTAGGAAAGAAAGGTATCCCCTTCCTTGTTGCTCCCTTCTTTACACTTATAGGCTAGCTTCATTCTTGCTTCGCCATACTGCTAGAAGGAAAATAGAGTCACTAAAGTGACGACTGGAGAACACCCCGCTAATGCTAGCCTTAGCTAGCCAGACGCCTGAGCGACTCTGGAAAAGAACCGTCGTTCCTGTTCCTCTCTTGCTTCGCCAGTCAGTATAGAAAGATTACGACTTGTTATAGTGATTAAGGAGAACACCTTTCCTAGTAGCTGCTTTAGTCGTTTTATCGGAATAGCAGTCTTCTCCACTTTTTCTTAGTAGGCTCTTTACACTAGTAGGCTAATGCTTTTGAATGTAGAGCACCTAACCTAATCCCTTCTGCTACTAGCTGATATCCTTGCTTCGCTATACGGCTAAAGAACCACTTCGACTGATAATAGTGACGACTGGAGAACACCCTTACCCTTCCTCCTCTTTACACTAATAGGCTAGTTGCCTAACTATAAGCAAGGACTAACTGCCCTAGCAGCTTTCTTCCTTGCCTTGCTAGCCTTAGCTAGCCTGTAGCGAGCTCTTGCTCTTTTTGAGAAAGATATCCTTCCTTATCTGTCGTAAACAGCTGACACCGACACCGTAACTAGCTGAATGCCTTGCTTCCCGAAACTAGCTGATAACCGTCGCTTCGCAATAAGGCTAAGGAAGATAACGACTAATAAGCTTGATTAAGGAGAACACCTCTGCTAGCTTTAGCTTTTGTTGAAAGAAAAATATCCCTTTCGAAACAGATACGACTACTGACACCGTCAGTACGCCCTAGGCCAGTTAAGGCAAGTGTAAGGAAGCGACCCCCCTCACCAGCAAACGGAGGCTTCAAAGCCCTTGTATAGTAATGGTGCGCGGGAGCAGCGACGCGTAGGCCCCCCCAAACCCCCCCGCGCGCAACGGCTTTTTTGAAGCTGCTTGCTGCTGTTCAAGCTCCGCTCGCTGCCTACTCCACGAGTCACCACAGCTTCGCCTACGCCACTTGTATATAGACAATAATAGTGCCAAAGATCTTCCCTTCGCGTAGCTCATTGAACCTTCCAACTTCACTCCGTGGCCTGTGCTAAAGAAACGTGTCTGGGATAATTCCTTTGAACTCATTTCACAGATAGAACCTCACCTTGCACCTTTTCTTTCTTTTCCTCACCCCATGATCCCTTTCCCATGTCGTGGAAGTGCAGCAGTGCTCCTTCATTCTTGTACCTTAAAGGCTTTTTCCAATATCCCCGAACACTCTTTCTGTTTCCGTAAGTGAAATGTTGAGTCCGTTTGCTGAACCAGTATCACGTCTGCTGGAATTCCCGGAGCGGAGAAAAAGTCTCGTTTCAATCAGAGAACGTGTGGTGCGGGCTGGGCTTCCACCATGCCTCCCCGCCACGCCACCCAATAGAATCAAAAGACGCAAGCCTGTGTGCTTCCCCCTCACGGAGCCGACGTTCCAGCTCGACCGACCGCCACTAGAAGGAGGCATTGCATTCTGTTAGCTACTTATAGCATACCTATAGAGAACATCTATCTAGGCAACCCTCTTCTCTATCCTACCTCGCCTGCCATGCAGAGCGGGAGCATTTCAGATTATTCCGAATTCAAAGTATAAATAAAGATCTTTGAGTATTAGACTATCCTTTTTCTTGTCCATCCATTCATCGTGCGTGGCCAATTCGGTTCCTTCCATGACTTCTCTTCCATTCTGAAACCTGGCCAAGAATGTCTGGCTATTCTAGAGGTAGCTAACACGTAATGGACCCCCCTCTCCAACTAGCAGTTCATTGATTGGTAATATCATTGATACAACAAATTGTACATTCTTTCTGTGGCAGGTATTGACTGGAGAACTGGACCGGCTAGCCAGGACCGAAAGAGCCAGCTGTTGTGGACGAAGAAGTGCGTGCTTCTATAGCAATATAAGGTTGTTTGAGTGAGTTCTGGGGTGGACCTATCTTATCTAACCGAGCGATAGGGCTCCGTAAAGTTGATCATTACGAATGTGACGATTCATTCGATTGGGAGGTTCAATGCGTTTCGAAACCCTCCTCCTCATTTAGATTCCTGCTCCTGCATCGGGAGTTAGGAGTATCAGTCCGTCCCTGTATTACTCGAAAGGAAGTCTTATTGGACCCCTTCGGGAATTCATTCTTCTTGGCGGCTATCCGCAGTCGTTTGGGACCGGGGATTCTACTGAAAAAAGGCAAAGAATTTCTATATAAATAAATATATGAGCTACGGCCACCACATTGTTTTGACCAATCCTGGCCTAGGTCTTCTTTTCTGGATCGCCCCCGCGGGGAAGCCCATTCAGTTCTGATAGCAACCGTCCCTGTCCCGTTCATAACAAAAAACCACTAAACCACACATCTTTGCTTAGCATCCTAAACACCCATGACTCCATCCTATATATAAATTTCATAAATCAAATGATTCATAATAAGAATACTCATACTAATATAAATATATACTAATATAATGATATTAATAATAATACTAAAATATACGATACGAACTCTTTGGTTGGATCG